TAATTCCAATGAAAGTTACATTTATAATTTCATTCGTAGTGAAAGTGGAAAGATTCATGAAAGCAAAAATTACAAGATAAGAACTAATAGGAATCGTAGTAATTTAATGAGTTCTAAGGATTTCGATATAACTAAAAACTACAATCAATTGTGGATTCAATGCGACAATTGTTATGGATTAATGTATAAGAAAGTCGAAATGAATGTTTGTGAAGAATGTGGACATTATTTGAAAATGACTAGTTCAGAGAGAATCGAGCTTTCGATTGATCCGGGTACTTGGAATCCTATGGATGAAGACATGGTCTCTGCGGATCCCATTAAATTTCATTCGAAGGAGGAACCTTATAAAAATCGTATTGACTCTGCTCAAAAAACGACAGGATTGACTGACGCTGTTCAAACAGGTAGAGGTCAACTAAATGGTATTCCGGTAGCCCTTGGGGTTATGGATTTTCAGTTTATGGGGGGTAGTATGGGATCCGTAGTAGGCGAAAAAATAACTCGTTTGATCGAGTATGCTACCAATCAATGTTTACCTCTTATTTTAGTGTGTTCTTCCGGAGGAGCACGAATGCAAGAAGGAAGTTTAAGTTTGATGCAAATGGCTAAAATTTCTTCCGTTTTATGTGATTATCAATCAAGTAAAAAGTTATTCTATATATCAATTCTTACATCTCCTACTACCGGTGGGGTGACAGCTAGTTTTGGTATGTTGGGGGATATCATTATTGCCGAACCCTATGCCTATATTGCATTTGCGGGTAAAAGAGTAATTGAACAAACATTGAAAAAAGCCGTGCCTGAAGGTTCACAAGCGGCTGAATCTTTATTACGTAAGGGCTTATTGGATGCAATTGTACCACGTAATCCTTTAAAAGGTGTTGTGAGTGAGTTATTTCAGCTCCATGCTTTTTTTCCTTTGAACAAAAATGAAATCAAATAGAACAGTTAGTTTATCAGAATTAAACGAAAACCCTTAAAAATTCATTTTTCTTCCGAATCGTTTTTTTATCGATATTCTTGTTTACTACTCAGTAAACCTCTATCAACAAGATAAAAAGTGAATTTTTGTTTTCGGGAAGTTCAAATTAGACTCGACAAATAAAACAAAGTTCATTTTCCTCTCTTGCTTGCATATGTATAGATAATTCAAATAGAGATATATACAGATCTATAGAGAGTCTTCCATCTTTTTGCATTTCCCGAAAATTCCTTGTTGTTGGATCAGATTCCAATCAATTTTGTAGAAATTTGTAATGGAATAAAATTTTTTATTTATTAATGACTATTAGAAGACAAAAAGAACAAAAAGAATAATAAACCTAAACAAGGGGATTATGATACATCTATTTGATTTTGAAAGATGAATAAGTCCATTTATTTAGTTTGGCGTTTCTTGTACCTATTTTTTTATTCTATTTCTATTAGGTTCTATTCTATATATTTCTATTAGGTTGTATATTAGTATTAGATATATATTTACTTAAAGATACTTAGTATAATTATATAATATATATATAATAGAAATAATAAAAATACAAGATATTCTAAGATATCTTTAGAATTCAGAATATAACAATAACAGGTACAAATATTAAATTGAGGTATCCATTTTATGACAACTTTCAATAACTTACCCTCTATTTTTGTGCCTTTAGTAGGCCTAGTATTTCCGGCACTTGCAATGGCTTCTTTATTTCTTCATATTCAAAAAAATAAGATTTTTTAGATCGGATGAGACCTAATCGTATCACTCCTTTTTTATTTTAAAAACTTCTATTCGATAAGACCCATTTGGTAGAATATTATATAACACATAGATTCCTACAAACATAACTAAAAAAAGCTCTTATGCATGTGTAAACGTATTATATGGGTAAATAAATTTACCCTCTGTTGAAAAATGGATCATCATCGGGCCGATGTATGAAATTCACGTCAATGTATTTATTTGTATGTATATAGTTATAGGGGATCATATAAAGGAAGGAGATGTTATTATTTTAGATATAAACAATTCTATGAATTACTCCTAAGGTAAAGGTTCACAACAAAATAGTTGATGAGAGTTACTTTGAAAACAAAAAAAGGAAAGTCATATTTTCTCAATTCCAAAAAATTGTATAACTGGATCTAATATATATGAGTTGGCGATCAGAATCTATATGGATAGAATTTATAACGGGGTCTCGAAAAACAAGTAATTTCTGCTGGGCCTTTATCCTATTTTTAGGTTCATTAGGATTCTTATTGGTTGGAACTTCCAGTTATCTTGGTAGAAATTTTATATCGTTATTTGCGTCTCAGCAAATCATTTTTTTTCCACAAGGGATTGTGATGTCTTTCTATGGGATCGCAGGTCTCTTTATTAGTTGCTATTTGTGGTGCACTATTTTGTGGAATGTGGGTAGTGGTTATGATCTTTTCGACCGAAAAGAAGGAATAGTGCGTATTTTTCGTTGGGGATTTCCTGGAAAAAATCGTCGCATCTTTTTACGATTCCTTATGAAAGATATTCAGTCCATCAGAATAGAAGTTAAAGAGGGTGTTTCTGCTCGGCGTGTCCTTTATATGGAAATTCGAGGTCAAGGGGCTATTCCTTTAATTCGTACTGATGAGAATTTTACTACACGAGAAATTGAGCAAAAAGCTGCTGAATTGGCTTACTTCTTGCGTGTACCAATTGAAGTATTTTGAAATGAATTAATTTTAAAAGACTAAATGCTTTGGCAGTAGTAAGAAAAAACGAAAGAATTTCTTTCGTTTTTTTTTTTTTCAATTGAACATTCATCTATTTTTTTATGCTCGTTTTTTTTGGATATATTTGATAGAAAAGAAAGGGAGTTTCTTCGTCTCGAAAATAGAATAATATTTTTTATTTTAAAAATTTGAAAAAGTTCTTTTAGTATTGGTATTGATCGAAAAAAGGGGGAATAACATCCTGGAAATCCAATTTTTTCTTGATTCAAATTGGAAGTGTATTCTGAGTCTATTTCTGTATTCTTTCTAGATTCAAAGCAAAAACGAAGTCTTGAATCAAAAGAAAAAGATAAAATGGATTCATAGGCTCAATACATTCTATTCGAATTAGAATAGAAACTCATGCTCGATAGAACTATTAGATCTAATAGAATCAACAAATGCGGTAGGTTCATTAACAATTCACAGATTAAAAATGGCAAAAAAGAAAGCATTCATTCCTTTTTTTTATTTTACATCTATAGTCTTTTTGCCCTGGTTGATCTCTCTCTGCTGTAATAAAAGTTTGAAAACTTGGATTACTAATTGGTGGAATACTAGACAATGCGAAACTTTTTTGAATGATATTCAAGAAAAAAGTGTTCTAGAAAAATTCATACAATTAGAGGAACTATTCCAGCTGGATGAAATGATAAAGGAATACCCAGAAACCGATTTACAACAATTTCGTCTAGGAATCCACAAAGAAACGATCCAATTCATCAAGATACACAATGAGTATCGTATCCATACAATCTTGCACTTCTCGACAAATCTAATATCTTTCGTTATTCTAAGTGGTTATTCCTTTTGGGGTAAGGAAAAGCTTTTTATTCTGAATTCTTGGGTTCAAGAATTCCTATATAATTTAAGTGATACAATTAAAGCTTTTTCGATTCTTTTATTAACTGATTTATGTATCGGATTCCATTCGCCTCACGGTTGGGAACTAATGATTGGTTATATTTACAAGGATTTTGGGTTTGCTCATTATGAGCAAATTTTATCTGGTCTAGTTTCTACCTTTCCAGTCATTCTTGATACAATTTTTAAATATTGGATCTTTCGTTATTTAAATCGTGTATCTCCGTCACTTGTAGTGATTTATCATGCAATAAATGACTAAAAAATGATTAACTGATCCAATTCTAATCTTTCTTACCTTATACATCATAACCAAATCAAAGTCGTATTTACTTTACTCTTTTTACCCATAAGGGATTCCTTGTATATTTAAACAAAAATTTTTTCTTTTTTCAGTAAATGTAAATAGCAGAATTGTGGCTGGGGAAGTATATTATCGACCTACCTAACTTTATTGTAGAAATTTTCGGGATAAATGATTGGACCATGCAAACTAGAAATACCTTTTCTTGGATAAGGGAAGAGATTACTCGCTCCATATCTGTCTTACTCATGATATATATAATAACTTGGGCATCCATTTCAAGTGCATATCCGATTTTTGCCCAGCAGAATTATGAAAATCCACGAGAGGCAACTGGGCGTATTGTATGTGCCAATTGCCATTTAGCTAGTAAGCCCGTGGATATTGAGGTTCCACAAGCGGTACTTCCTGATACTGTATTTGAAGCAGTTGTTAAAATTCCTTATGATATGCAACTAAAACAAGTTCTAGCTAATGGTAAAAAAGGAGCTTTGAATGTGGGAGCTGTTCTTATTTTACCGGAGGGGTTTGAATTAGCCCCCCCCGATCGTATTTCACCCGAGATGAAAGAAAAGATAGGAAATCTGTCTTTTCAGAATTATCGCCCCAATAAAAAAAATATTCTTGTGATAGGTCCTGTTCCTGGTCAAAAATATAGTGAAATAAGCTTTCCTATTCTTGCCCCAGACCCTGCTACTAATAAAGATGTTCACTTCTTAAAATATCCTATATACGTAGGTGGAAACCGGGGAAGGGGTCAGATTTATCCTGATGGTAGCAAAAGTAACAATACAGTTTATAATGCTACGGCAGGAGGGATAATAAGCAAAATTTTACGAAAAGAAAAAGGGGGATACGAAATAACCATAGTGGATGCATCGAATGGACGCCAAGTGATTGATATTATCCCTCGAGGCCTAGAACTTCTTGTTTCAGAGGGCGAATCCATTAAACTCGATCAACCATTAACGAGTAATCCTAATGTGGGTGGATTTGGTCAGGGGGATGCGGAAATAGTACTTCAAGATCCATTACGTGTCCAAGGCCTTTTGTTCTTCTTAGGAGCGGTTGTTTTGGCACAAATCTTTTT